ATTCTCAACTGAACAGAGCTAGTGTTTTTACAAGAAATCTCTAGCCAACCTTCCTGTCAAAAAGGATTTCTTACTATTAAATATGTCGGTACTTGATAAAAAAAACAAGAACTTCAACAATTTCTTTGTCCTCTACGCTGCTTAATTTCTTGGAATTAGTCACCTCAATAATCTTCGATGGTTCTATGGGTATCCAAAATATGAATGAGATGGATATTTATTGTCCCAACCATTCCTGTTAGTCCCAATCTCGATAAGCCATGGATATAGATAGATACAAAGTTTTCGTGTCCTTGATTCCCAAGCGTAGTGCTTCTTTCCCAATGTTGCCTATCAGTACTAGTCATTTGGGGTTGACCTAACCCCATAAGTATAGGTATAACCTTTCGCTTAATACTAGAAACCTAAAATTCAAGCATATAAGGCTTCATTAATCGAGGATACACGACAGAAGGAATTAATCCTTTTATTTACAAATTTCACCTTCAACACGCGTGGGTTTTTTACATTCCATTTTTTTTACCGATTTCGGTAAAAAAAAAATGAAATCAAATCACACCATCTCTGTAATAAGTGAATGCCCTTTTTTCTCCTGAAGTTGTCGGAATTATTCGTAATAAGATATTGGCTACAATTGAAAAGGTCTTATCAATAAAATTTTCATTTATCCGAGATCTAGGCATAGGTAGAAATCCATTCTATAATTTAATTAATCATGGTGTGAGAAAGAAATCCCACAAATAAAGGAATTGTACAATACAGTGCGAAATAACGTAAAAATGAACTCATCAATAAAATTTTTTTATCCTAAGACCTTGTAGGAGGTTTTTTTTTTATTTTACTTTGTATTTCTAATTTTACTTTGTATTTTTATAGTTTGAATAGGTTTTATGCATTTATGAAAAATAGGACTGATTCAATTCACTATTCAACATTCAACCGGTTTCTGGGCATCATTATATTATATAGGAGAGATGGCCGAGTGGTTCAAGGCGTAGCATTGGAACTGCTATGTAGGCTTTTTGTTTACCGGGGGTTCGAATCCCTCTCTTTCCGAATCTTTACCAAATTCATCAATATTACTCATCCCAATGCATACCATTATTTCAAATTTGTTTGTTGATATGGATAACTTTCTATTCCTCATTTTTATTTTTCGGTAATACAAAAAATAGTGGATAACGGGTGGGCAAGGAATAAAAATTTTCGCATATCCATGTCTATGATATATGAATAGCAGAAAATCCTCGTAAAAAAAAAAACTCTTGGTATTTTAGTTAAGTTTAAGTTTGACGAGAATAATATTCTACAACTAGTAATTCATTTATTTTCAAACCAACCCATTTATTATCTATTATTTGATTAATTAAACCTTTATATTGGAAAGGGTGAACAGTCAAATGATTTGGCAATTTCTCATGGGGGGCTGAATCAAGATAATTTTGAATCAGAGTTTTTGATTTTTGTTCATCCTTTGCTGTAATAATATCTTGAGGTTTGCAACGATAACTTGGTATATCCACTATACGACCATTAACTAAAACATGTCTATGGTTTATAAATTGGCGGGCTTGAGGAATAGTCGCAGCCATACCCAATCGAAAAAGTATGTTATCCAAGCGCATTTCAAGTAGTTGTAATAAAACCCGACCAGTTGATCCTTTAGCTTTTCCGGAGATACGAACGTATTTAAGCAATTGTCGTTCTGTAAGACCATAATGAAAACGCAATTTTTGTTTTTCTTCTAAACGAATACGATATTGAGATTTTTTACTGAAGCGCAATTGATTTCTAAATTCGTTTTTGACTGTTGGCCTTTTACTAGTAAGTCCTGGTAAATATCCTAGACGACGTATTTTTTTGAAACGAGGTCCTCTGTAACGTGACATAAAAACTCCTTTTTTAAAATGAAAAATCTTATAAATCAAAATCAAAACTAAACGAAATGAAAAATATTATATAATTCTACATAAAGCGAAATCTACTAAAGTTTTCTAGTACAAAGAAGAATTAGATGAATTTTATCAATATCCGAATTTATTGTATAGAAAAGAATACAAAAAAGTAGGTTCATTTCTTTATTTCTTCCGCAGAGATCGAACTCTCCAAATTTTTTATTTAGAAAAAAGATATTATCAATTATGTAAAAAACAAATTGAGAAAAGCCGGTTATCGGATTCGAACCGATGACCATCGCATTACAAATGCGATGCTCTAACCTCTGAGCTAAACCGGCTAACGTAAACGAAATATACATATGCAGAAGAATTGAATGGGATCTTAGTTATCAATTTTTTTATTTATAATAAAATTCAAATGAATACAAACATAAAAATATAGAAAGAAAATATATAAAATCAAACCCAATGTTTATTATTTCTATTATTTATTTTCTATGTTAGTCCATAACATAAAGTGCAAGATAAAAATGAATATTATATTATTATAATTTATTTCGATCTAATATTCTAGATATATATTATTAAATTGATTTCTTTCAAAAAGATTATTTATTAGTACTTAAAGATTATTTATTAGTACTTAAAGTAAATTTGAATAAATGTAAATTTTAGTAAATTTTAATAAATTCCTTATTTCTAAGTAAATGTCTAATTGTATATTAAATGAAAAGAATGGTTTTTTCTAGCCACTAGATTCGTTTTAGTTATATCAATTGTATATATCAATTGTATATGAATAAATGGATTGTTTATTTTATTTTTATTTATTTAAGCAAAACAAAAAAAAAAGAATCGACCGTTCGAGTATTCTAAATTGTATGAAAAAATAAGATAAGTAGGTACATAGAAGATAAGTAGATATGTGGTCTATATCTGTGTATATTGAATTGTTAATATATAGATATTAGAATTAGTTCTGATTCAAATAAAGAAAGGTATCCAATATAAATGAAATAAAATCTATAAAATTGGAGAAAAGGGTTTTTAATATTGAATAGAATAATATGTATTTAATGAATTCAAAAGTTCCCGCATAATTCTCATAATAGAAATAAAAAAAAAAAGCATTCTATTATAATAAGATTCAAATAAAAAAAAGATGGGGATATGGCGAAATTGGTAGACGCTACGGACTTAATTGGATTGAGTTTTGGTATGGAAACTTACCAAGTAATCATTTTCAAATTCAGAGAAACCCTGGAATTCACAATGGGCAATCCTGAGCCAAATCCTGTTTGTTTTCAGAAAACAAAGAAAAATGAAGAAAGTGATAAAAAAAAGGGATAGGTGCAGAGACTCTATGGAAGCTGTTCTAACAAACGAAATTGACGAATTTTTTATTGCATTAGTAAAATAATCCTTTCACAAAAATTACAGGAATGGATCAAAGATAAACATTGAATTTAGAAACATATATATATACTGAAATACTCTTTCAATTTATTACTTTTGAAGATCGATTTATGATAAAAATATTCACAAATTAAAAATGTGAATCAAATATATTCGAAGTTGAAGAAAAGATGGAATATTTATTGATGAAATTATTCACTTCATCATAATTGGATAAAACCCTTGCCCTTGAAGAACTGATCAATCAGATGAGAATAAAGATAGAGTCCTATTCTACATGTCAATACCGACAACAATGAAATTGAAAGTAAGAGGAAAATCCGTCGACTTAAAAAATCATGAGGGTTCAAGTCCCTCTATCCCCAAAAAGCCTGTTTCATTTTCTAATTTTTTTCCTATATCCTCTCTATCTTTAAGTCGTTCTTTATGTGTTTTATTCGATTTATTCTTTCCCAACTAAATAGGAATTTTTATTTTCATCAATTTCCTATCTATCATAATTTTCTTATCTATCATAATGACAAGTGACTAGTTTTGGAATAGATATATATGTGAAACACATAGAATTTTTTTGAATGAGAAATGTATAAATTAATATCTTATTTTTTAGCAAGGAATTTTCATATGCGTAATTAACGATTACCAATACAAAAAAATTATTACTACGGAAACTAACTTCCAAACTTTTTTTTACTTAGTTTATATAGATTCATTAACATATATTTCAAAAATATTTTAAAATCAAAGTATTAAGCTTCAAGAATGGTCGGGATAGCTCAGTTGGTAGAGCAGAGGACTGAAAATCCTCGTGTCACCAGTTCAAATCTGGTTCCTGACACAAGACTCATACAAATTTGTGTTCTTCTAGATTCTGATACATAACATATTTCTTTTATCTATTTAGGTATCTGTAGATATACTTTTCCTAGATGATTAAAGAATATATGCGTTTTTTTAGGTATATTCCCTTATCTATAGTATCTATATATATAGATATATATATAGATAATGAATTCTTTATCTCTTTTTTTTCCTTTTTTTTTTTCTGCGATACAAAAAAAGGTTTCTATTTCCATAATCTTCGAGTGGTTTAATTAGTTGGTTAAAAGACCGAAAAGTCGAAGTTCTGGGGTGGAGTGAAAATATGAATAATTCATCTTAGAAGGATTACCAAAATAGAATCGAGCCCTTTTTCTTTGTGTTTTTTTTCGTGGCCATATAATTGATGTTGATGTGCACGTTATATAGTTTATTAGAAAGATAAAGAATTTTTGCAGTTCATCCTATTTCTTTTATTGGCTTGGCTGATAAGAACTAAGTATTGTTTTTGTTTTAGAATCTTAAGGAACTCCTATCCTATTTGAAACCTTATAATTATTCATTCTATTATTTATGAATTTTGTGATTTTTCACATAATAATATCTGAATGAGACTTCCATTACTCTGTCTGATTGAATGTCCATCAATTATTTTGTCTGATCTATAGGAGAATGTACTTATATTCTTTGAATATCTGGGGTTGCAGAAGTTTGGATTAGTTTATTATTTTTATCATTTAGTGAGCATCTTGTATTTCATAAAAATTTGGAGCGATATAATCTTTACGCAAAGGCCAGCCTATCCAATTTTCGGGCATTAAAATACGTCTTAGACGCGGATGACTATCATAAGAGATTCCCAACATATCATAAGATTCCTTTTCTTGAAAATCCGCACTTTTCCAAACCCAAAAAATCGAAGGAATTCGGGGATTTTTTCTTGATACAAATATTTTTATGCATACCTCTTCGGGTTGATTTATACCATACTCTATTCTTGTAAAATGATATACACTAGCTAAGAGTCCTCCGGGTGCTACATCATAGGCACATTGGGAACGTAGATAATTGTAACCATATACATATAAAATGACAGCAATGGAATGCCAATCCTCGGGCTTTATTTGTAAAGTCTCTATTCCTAGGTAATCGAAACCCAAGGATCTATGAATTAGTCCATGTTTGACTAGCCAAGAAGACAAACGACCTTGCATTTTTTGCTTCTCCTTCATTTTTTTTATGAATTTGGTATTAGTATTTTCTATTTAGATTACGATGAAATTTTAAAAAAGGGAATTGCTTTTTATTATTGTACTTTAAAAAAATGTGTCAGACGATATCTCTGAAGTAGATGGCGGTTGATAGAAAAATTCTTGACCATAATTGCCAGTATAAGTACTGTATCCAACATGAAACTTGTGGTTGGTAGTAAAACATCTATTCTCTGGTTGAAAACTCATCGGATCTTCATATATTTCTCGAGATATTTTCTTACGAAGTTTTGTTATAGCATCTATAATGGCCTCCGGTTTAGGTGGACAGCCCGGCAAATATACATCTACAGGAATTAGCTTATCTACGCCTCGAACAGTACTATAAGAATCGGTACTAAACATCCCTCCCGTAATTGTACAGGCTCCCATAGCAATAACATATTTAGGTTCAGGCATTTGTTCATATAATCGAACTAAAGAAGGGGCCATTTTCATAGTTACAGTGCCCGCTGTTAAAATTAGGTCCGCCTGCCTAGGACTCGATCGCGGTACTAGTCCATAACGATCAAAATCGAATCGTGATCCTATTAATGAAGCAAATTCAATGAAGCAACAACTAGTACCATAAAGAAGCGGCCATAAACTGGATAATCTTGACCAATTTGAAAAATCATTTAATGTAGTTGAAATAACTGAATTTTTGGTTGTTTGATCAAGTAAGGGAAACTCAATGGAATTCATAATTGTCTCAATATTTTTTTTCTAATTGTCTAAATAGTCAAGAATTAAGACCATTCTAATGCCCCCTTTCGCCATGCATAAACTGAACCAACAATTAGGATAAGCACGAATAAGAAAGCTTCTAAAAATACGGATACCCCTAATACATCGAAACTCATTGCCCATGGATAAAGAAAAACCGTTTCAACATCAAAAACAACAAAAATGAGAGCAAACATATAATAACGGATTCGAAATTGTAACCAAGCCTCACCTATTGGTTCTATTCCGGATTCATAACTAGAAAGTTTTTCAGGTCCCTTGCTAATGGGGGCTAAAATTCCAGAAATTAGAAATGCCAAAATAGGAATCAAACTTGATATTATTAGAAATGCCCAAAAAATATCATATTCGTAAAGAAGAAACATAAAAGTACTCCTCTGAATGTAGAAAATATACCGAATTCATTTTCATTTTGAGTCTAAAGTCTCCATTTTTTTAGACTAGCTGAATATACTAACTAATATTAATATTATTCTATCGAATATGAATATGTTCGAATAGAAATTTACAAATTGTTTTTATTTTTTAGTAATAGTCTTAGTAATGAGATCTATTCGATCCTAAATATTATTAATATTATTAGTATCTGTAGGAATATTAGGGCTATACGGACTCGAACCGTAGACCTTCTCGGTAAAACAGATCAAACTAATTATTATCTAAATGATTTAATTTGTTTTCAAAACCCAACATGCATTTTTTTTGCATTGAGCTTTTTCATTAACTGATAAAAATATTAGTTACTCCACCATCTTTTTTTTTTTACAGTAAAGAATAAAGAGATGATTCCCTATGCTCTTCTTTTTTATTTTTATAACAATCAAAGAGCACTACCAAAGTGTTTCAAAGAAGGATTATCTTGACGTAGGTCTGCTTCTGGCCTAGATCAACTTAAGTTAAATGGACTCTTTATCCACCTACTCAAATTAAAATAGAAGATAAGAAATGACACTTCATACACCTTAAAGTTCATAAGATAGGAAGAAAAGATAATCTTTTTTAGGTCCCTATACCCTTTATGTTTAGCATTGACGAGAAATGGGTATTCACCTTATCAATATCTCAAATCAATTATGGATTCGATTTTATGGCTAAACCCTTTGTCAGGCTAGTGTTCTCTTGTTTTGTTCCTTAAAATGGAGTAAGACACCGATTTATTACTATAAGATAAACTTTTTTAATTACAAGATGAACTCCTCTGAAAAAAAAACATTGGCGCTCGTGTAAACGAGGTGCTCTACCTAACTGAGCTACAGCCCTTGTGTTTTTGATACATATTTTATCATAGTATGAAGATAATTGCTTGTCAAGATGAATATTACATGATCGAATCCCTTCCCTTGAATAGGTGTTGGTATTGCTTCTCAGTA